GTTAATGTAGCTTAATAATAAAGCGAAGCACTGAAAATGCTTAGATGGGTATTCATACTCCATAAACACATAGGCTTGGTCCTGGCCTTTCTATTAGTTGTTAGTAAACTTACACATGCAAGAATCCTCGTTCCTGTGAAAATGCCCTCTACGCCATCAACCGGCATAAAGGAGCTGGTATCAAGCACACTAAGAAGTAGCTCATAACACCTTGCTCAGCCACCCCCCCACGGGAAACAGCAGTGACAGAAATTAAGCAATAGACGAAAGTCTGACTAAGTTATACTATCCAGGACTGGTAAATCTCGTGCCAGCCACCGCGGTCATACGATTGGGCCAAACTAATAGACATTCGGCGTAAAGGGTGTTTTAGAGACCATGTTAATTAATAAAGTTAAGCCCTAACTAAGCTGTAAAAAGCCCTAGTTACTGTAAAACAAATAACGAAAGTGACTTTAAAAAATCTGACTACACGATAGCTAAGACTCAAACTGGGATTAGATACCCCACTATGCTTAGCCCTAAACATAGAAAATTATAAACAAAGTTATTCGCCAGAGTACTACCAGCAAAGGCTAGAAACTCAAAGGACTTGGCGGTGCCTTAAATCCCTCTAGAGGAGCCTGTTCTATAATCGATAAACCCCGATACACCTCACCAACCCTTGCCAAACCAGCCTATATACCGCCATCTTCAGCAAACCCTAAAAAGGAGAAATAGTAAGCATAAACATCAGCATAAAAACGTTAGGTCAAGGTGTAGCCTATGAGTTGGGAAGAAATGGGCTACATTCCTCGAGTCGAGGTAACATTACACGAAAGCCTATGTGAAATCAACAGTTAAAGGAGGATTTAGCAGTAAATTAAGAATAGAGTGCTTAATTGAATAAGGCCATGAGGCACGCACACACCGCCCGTCACCCTCCTCAAGTGAAGATATTAAATACTACATAAAACATAAGATATCAACCCGCGAGAGGAGATAAGTCGTAACAAGGTAAGTGTACTGGAAAGTGCACTTGGACAACACAAAGTGTAGCTTAAGTAAAAGCATCTAGTTTACACCTAGAAGATATCACATAAAATGACCACTTTGAAACTAAATACAGCTCGAAACCTAACTCCCATAAAATTATCATAATAGACTTAAACAAAACATTAATTAAAACAAAGTATAGGCGATAGAAATTTTACTCGACGCTATAGAGAAAGTACCGCAAGGGAAAGCTGAAAGAAAGTTATAAGTATGAAACAGCAAAGCTCAACACTTGTACCTTTTGCATAATGACTCAACTAGAAAATATTGGCAAAGAGAACTAAAGTTAAGTGACCCGAAACCAGACGAGCTACCTATATAGCAGCTTATAGAGCGAACCCATCTATGTGGCAAAATAGTGGGATGACTACTAGGTAGAGGCGACAAACCTATCGAGCCTGGTGATAGCTGGTTGCCCAGAATAGAATTTTAGTTCTAATTTAAATCTGCAAAAAAATAAATAAATTGAAATGCAGGCTTAAAGAGTAGTCTAAAAGGGTACAGCCTTTTAGATCAGGGATACAACCCTTATTAGAGAGTAAGACACCAGTAAGACCACAATAGTTGGCCTAAAAGCAGCCACCAAACAAGAAAGCGTTCAAGCCCAACAGCACTTAAAGTTAATCTCAACAATAAAATCAACACTCCTAATATAAAACTGGGCTATTCTATTTATAAATAGAAGCAATAATGTTGACATGAGTAACAAGAAATAATTCTCCACGCACATGTGTATATCAGAGCGAATAAATCACTGATAGTTACCAAAATAAATATAATCAACTAACTCAATATTTACCACTGATTGTTAGTCCAACACAGGAGTGCAGCTAAGGAAAGATCTAAAAAAGTAAAAGGAACTCGGCAAACACAAACCCCGCCTGTTTACCAAAAACATCACCTCTAGCATAAAAAGTATTAGAGGCACTGCCTGCCCGGTGACTCTAGTTTAACGGCCGCGGTATTCTGACCGTGCAAAGGTAGCATAATCACTTGTTCCCTAAATAGGGACTCGTATGAACGGCCCCACGAGGGTTTTACTGTCTCTTACTTTAAATCAGTGAAATTGACATCCTCGTGAAGAGGCGAGGATTAAAAAATAAGACGAGAAGACCCTATGGAGCTTTAATTAATTAGCCTATAGATTATAAAATTATTCTACTAGAAATAAACAAATTTTAATTAGGCTAACAATTTAGGTTGGGGTGACCTCGGAATAAAAATCAACTCCCGAGAGAGTTTTATTGAGACTTACCAGTCAAAGTTATTCCACTACATATTGATCCGCCATTCGGCGACCAACGGAATAAGTTACCCTAGGGATAACAGCGCAATCCTATTTAAGAGTTCATATCGACAATTAGGGTTTACGACCTCGATGTTGGATCAGGACATCCTAATGGTGCAGCAGCTATTGATGTGTTCGTTTGTTCAACGATTAAAGTCCTACGTGATCTGAGTTCAGACCGGAGCAATCCAGGTCGGTTTCTATCTATTTACAGGTCTCTCCCAGTACGAAAGGACAAGAGAGACGGGGCCTACTTAAAACTAAGCGCCCTAATAAAATAAATGAATTAATCTTAATTTTACTCCACCAACCTACGCCCGAAATAAGGGCTTTGTTAAAGTGGCAGAGACCAGTAATTGCATGAAACTTAAGCTTTCAAGATCAGAGGTTCAACTCCTCTCTTTAACAGATACATGTATTTCATAAATTTATTAACTACCATTATTCCTATTCTTCTGGCTGTAGCATTTTTAACCCTACTAGAACGTAAAGTACTAGGCTATATACAACTTCGAAAGGGGCCTAATATTGTAGGACCCTATGGACTGCTACAACCAATTGCTGACGCTATTAAACTTTTTACTAAAGAGCCCCTACAACCACTCACATCTTCCCATGTATTATTCATTATTGCGCCCACTTTAGCCCTAACACTAGCACTAATAATGTGAATTCCACTACCCATGCCACATCCATTAACCAATATAAACTTAAGCATCCTATTCATATTAGCCCTGTCAAGTCTAGCTGTTTACGCCATTATATGATCAGGATGAGCCTCAAATTCGAAATACGCATTAATTGGTGCTCTACGGGCTGTAGCTCAGACCATCTCCTACGAAGTAACACTAGCCATCATTATTTTATCAATCCTGCTTATAAATGGTTCCTTTGCACTATCAACACTAATTACAACTCAAGAACACATTTGAATAATCCTCCCATCATGACCACTAGCTATAATATGATTTATTTCAACTCTAGCCGAAACTAACCGAGCTCCCTTTGATTTAACAGAAGGAGAGTCCGAATTGGTATCTGGATTCAACGTAGAATACGCAGGAGGACCCTTCGCCCTCTTCTTCCTTGCTGAATACGCTAATATCATTATGATAAACGCTCTAACAATTATCCTTTTTCTAGGAGCATACAATAATCCAATATTTCCGGAATTATATACTACCAATTTTATGATCAAAGCTCTTGTACTTACAACCCTATTCTTATGAGTTCGAGCATCATACCCCCGATTCCGATATGACCAACTCATGCACCTGTTATGAAAAAATTTTCTGCCCCTTACCCTGGTAATATGCATATGACATGTTACCCTACCAATCATTTTAGCAGGTATCCCACCACAAACATAAGAAATATGTCTGATAAAAGAGTTACTTTGATAGAGTAAATAATAGGGGTTTAAATCCCCTTATTTCTAGAATTACAGGAATTGAACCTGCCCCTAAGAATTCAAAAATCTTCGTGCTACCCATACTACACCACATTCTAAGTAAGGTCAGCTAAATAAGCTATCGGGCCCATACCCCGAAAATGTTGGTCGTTATCCTTCCCGTACTAATAAATCCCCTAGTCTTTTCTTTAATTGTAGTAACAATAATAATAGGAACCACACTAGTTATGATAAGCTCCCACTGATTTATAGTCTGAGTAGGATTTGAAATAAATATATTAGCTATTATTCCCCTGCTAACCAAACAACACAGCCCCCGATCCACGGAAGCAGCTACAAAATATTTCCTAACACAAGCAACTGCCTCTATGCTTCTCATAATAGCTGCAATCATAAATCTACTATACACAGGCCACTGGTCTATCCTAAAATTAACAAACCCACTAGCTTCCATTACAATAACAATAGCTATGGCAATAAAACTAGGTTTATCCCCCTTTCATTTCTGAGTGCCAGAAGTCACCCAAGGCATTCCACTATCGTCAGGATTAATCCTTTTAACATGACAAAAACTAGCTCCCTTATCAGTTCTGTACATAACCACACCCCTCATGGACCTAAATTTCCTAATAATTCTGGCTCTACTATCAATCGCAATCGGAGGATGAGGCGGACTAAACCAAACTCAACTACGTAAAATCTTAGCCTACTCATCTATCGCTCACATAGGCTGAATAATCTCTATTTTAATCTATAATCCCACTATAATATTACTAAACCTATATATTTATATTCCAATAACAACTACTGCATTTATATTACTAATAATAAACTCAACAACCACAACAACCTCCCTCTCTCACATATGAAATAAACTACCCCTAATCACTCTATTCATTCTAGTCACCATACTATCTCTGGGCGGACTACCTCCACTAACCGGATTCCTGCCAAAATGATTAATTATTCAAGAAATAGCAAAGAATAATAATATCTTCATGCCTACCCTAATAGCCCTAATAGCCCTACTAAGCCTATACTTCTATGTGCGAATCACATATACCACTTCTTTAACTCTATTCCCAACAACAAACAACACAAAAATCAACTGACAATTTAAAGTGCCAAAAAAAATACTACTCCTCCCACCCATAATTATCATTTCAACTATAATTCTCCCCATGTCACCAATAATGCTCATTCTAGAGTGGGAGTTTAGGTTAACTAGACCAGAGACCTTCAAAGTCCCAAGAAAATATAGATTATTTAACTCCCGATAATAAGGACTGCAAGACTCTATCCTACATCAATTGAACGCAAATCAACTACTTTACTTAAGCTAAGCCCTTACTAGACTGATGGGACTTTAACCCATAAAACATTAGTTAACAGCTAAGCACCCTAAACAACTGGCTTCAATCTACTTCTCCCGCCGCAAGAAAAAAAAGGCGGGAGAAGCCCCGGCAGGATTGAAGCTGCTTCTTTGAATTTGCAATTCAATATGTAATACACCACAGAGCTTGGCAAAAAGAGGACTTATTCACCTCTGTCTTTAGATTTACAGTCTAATGCCTGCTCGGCCATTTTACCTATGTTCATTAACCGTTGACTTTTCTCAACTAATCATAAGGATATTGGTACCCTTTACCTTCTATTTGGGGCCTGAGCCGGAATGGTAGGCACGGCCCTTAGCTTGCTAATTCGTGCCGAATTGGGCCAACCAGGGGCTCTGCTAGGAGATGACCAGATTTATAATGTAATTGTTACTGCTCATGCCTTTGTGATAATTTTCTTCATAGTTATGCCTATTATAATTGGGGGCTTTGGAAATTGATTAGTGCCTTTAATAATCGGAGCCCCTGATATAGCATTCCCACGAATGAACAATATAAGCTTCTGACTCCTTCCTCCCTCTTTCCTACTTCTTCTAGCATCGTCTATGGTAGAGGCCGGGGCTGGCACTGGTTGGACAGTCTACCCCCCTTTGGCAGGAAACCTTGCCCACGCAGGGGCCTCTGTGGATCTGACTATTTTCTCATTACACTTAGCAGGTGTGTCTTCAATCCTAGGAGCAATTAACTTTATTACAACAATTATTAATATAAAACCTCCCGCTCTTTCTCAATATCAAACACCGCTGTTCGTGTGATCTGTCCTAATTACAGCCGTCCTTCTTCTGCTATCTCTCCCTGTACTGGCTGCTGGTATTACAATACTATTAACAGATCGAAACTTAAATACAACCTTTTTTGATCCAGCTGGCGGAGGGGACCCAATCCTATACCAGCACTTATTTTGATTCTTTGGGCACCCTGAAGTTTATATCTTAATTCTTCCCGGATTTGGTATTATCTCACATATTGTCACATACTATTCAGGAAAAAAGGAGCCCTTTGGGTATATAGGAATAGTATGGGCCATGATATCTATTGGATTTTTAGGATTTATCGTGTGAGCTCATCATATGTTTACTGTGGGCATAGATGTTGACACCCGAGCCTATTTTACTTCTGCTACTATGATTATTGCTATCCCTACTGGAGTTAAAGTATTCAGTTGACTGGCTACTCTTCATGGGGGTAACATTAAGTGATCTCCTGCTATACTATGAGCCCTAGGTTTTATTTTTCTATTCACAGTAGGAGGATTAACAGGGATTGTACTCGCCAACTCCTCCCTAGACATTGTCCTTCATGATACCTACTATGTAGTAGCCCACTTTCACTATGTTCTATCAATAGGAGCGGTGTTTGCTATTATGGGGGGATTTATTCACTGATTCCCTCTATTTACAGGTTATACTCTAAGCACGACCTGAGCTAAAGTCCATTTTTTAATTATATTTGTAGGAGTTAACATAACTTTCTTTCCTCAACATTTTCTAGGCCTATCAGGTATACCACGACGATACTCAGACTACCCTGACGCCTATACAACCTGAAATGCTGTCTCCTCTATGGGCTCTTTTATCTCACTGACAGCTGTTGTACTAATAGTCTTCATAGTATGAGAGGCATTTGCGTCTAAGCGAGAAGTACTGATAGTAGAACTCCCTTCAACAAATCTTGAGTGGCTTCACGGGTGTCCCCCACCATATCATACATTTGAAGAGCCAACTTACGTAAACCATAAATAGAGCAGACTTAAGAAAGGAAGGATTCGAACCCCCAGAAGTCGGTTTCAAGCCAACACCATATCCACTATGACTTTCTCAATATATGAGATATTAGTAAAACTTACATAACCTTGTCAAGGTTGAATTATAGGTGAGACCCCTATATATCTCTTATGGCTTATCCTTTCCAACTAGGACTTCAAGACGCAACATCACCAATTATAGAAGAGTTACTAAACTTTCATGATCACGCTCTTATAATCGTGTTTTTAATTAGCTCCCTTGTACTCTATATCATTTCACTTATATTAACAACAAGCTTAACTCACACTAGCACAATAGATGCGCAAGAAGTAGAGACAATCTGAACCATTCTGCCAGCTATTATTTTAATCTCAATTGCTCTGCCTTCATTACGAATTCTTTATATAATAGATGAAATTAACAATCCATCCGTGACTATTAAGACTCTAGGCCACCAGTGATACTGAAGTTACGAGTATACAGATTATGAAGACCTAATATTCGACTCCTATATAATTCCTACTAACGAACTAAGCCCGGGGCAGCTTCGCCTGCTAGAAGTTGATAATCGGGTGGTTCTGCCTTCTGAACTGACTATTCGTATATTAATCTCATCAGAAGACGTGCTGCACTCTTGAGCAATCCCCTCTCTAGGACTAAAAACTGATGCCATTCCAGGACGCTTAAATCAAACAACACTTTTATCTACTCGACCGGGCTTATACTATGGACAGTGCTCCGAGATCTGTGGATCAAACCACAGTTTTATGCCTATCGTCCTTGAAATAGTACCCCTAAAATTTTTCGAAAAATGATCTTCATCTATAGCATAGTCTCGTTAAGAAGCTTACTAGCGCTAGCCTTTTAAGTTAGAGACTGGAAGTTTAAATCTTCCCTTAATGACGCATGCCACAATTAAATACATCAACCTGATTCATTACAATTGTATCTATAATTATAACCCTATTTATTGTGTTTCAACTAAAAATCTCAAAACACGATTATTATCTAAACCCAGAGCCTCTTATTACCAAATCACAAAAACACACTACCCCTTGAGAGACTAAATGAACGAAAATTTATTCGCCTCTTTCATTACCCCTACGATAATAGGCCTACCTATTGTTGTTCTTATTGTAATATTCCCTAGTATTCTTTTTCCATCAAAAACACGTCTTATTAACAACCGCCTGGTCGCAATACAACAGTGATTAATTCGCTTAACTACAAAACAAATAATGATAATCCACAGTAAAAAGGGTCAAACTTGAGCACTAATACTAATATCATTGATCATATTTATTGGATCAACAAATTTAGTAGGCCTATTACCCTATTCATTTACCCCCACCACCCAACTATCAATAAACCTAGGCATAGCTATTCCCCTCTGAGCAGGCACAGTGATCTTAGGTTTCCGCCATAAAACAAAAGCATCTCTGGCTCATTTCCTCCCCCAAGGCACACCACTACCTCTAATCCCCATACTAGTAATTATTGAGACAATTAGCCTTTTCATTCAACCCATAGCACTAGCCGTACGACTCACAGCAAATATTACCGCAGGACATTTGCTAATTCACTTAATTGGAGGCGCTACTTTAGCCTTAATAGATATTAACATAACCGTTTCCTTTATTACATTTATTATTCTTGTCCTTTTAACAATGCTAGAATTTGCTGTTGCTCTTATTCAGGCCTATGTCTTCACCCTACTAGTAAGTCTATATTTACATGATAATGCCTAATGACCCACCAGACACACGCATACCACATAGTTAACCCAAGCCCATGACCACTAACAGGAGCTTTATCAGCCCTCCTTTTAACATCTGGCCTAGTAATGTGATTTCACTTCAACTCAATATATTTATTACTAATTGGTCTAATTACTAATACACTGACTATATATCAATGATGACGGGATATTGTGCGAGAAAGCACGTTTCAAGGACATCATACACCAATCGTACAGAAAGGACTTCGTTACGGGATAATTTTATTTATTATCTCGGAGGTATTTTTCTTTTCAGGCTTTTTTTGAGCCTTTTACCATTCAAGCCTGGCTCCTACCCCTGAACTAGGGGGTTACTGGCCTCCAGCAGGCATTATCCCTCTAAATCCTATGGAAGTCCCACTTCTTAACACATCAGTGCTGCTGGCTTCTGGAGTGTCTATTACATGAGCACACCACAGTCTCATAGAAGGCAACCGCAAACATATAATGCAAGCATTATTTATTACTATTTGCCTAGGTTTATATTTTACCATACTACAGGCCTCAGAATATTATGAAACATCATTCGCCATCTCAGATGGTGTCTATGGCTCTACTTTTTTTATGGCCACAGGATTTCACGGTCTCCATGTTATTATTGGCTCAACATTCCTAATTATTTGCTTACTACGTCAACTGAATTTTCACTTTACATCAAATCATCATTTCGGATTTGAAGCCGCTGCCTGGTATTGACATTTTGTAGATGTAGTATGACTATTCTTATATGTTTCTATTTACTGATGAGGCTCTTATTCTTTTAGTATTAGTCAGTACAGCTGACTTCCAATCAGCCAGTCTTGGATAAACCCAAGAAAGAATAATAAATTTTATATTAACCCTATTTACTAACACTATATTAGCGCTATTATTAGTGACAATCGCATTCTGACTACCCCAAATAAATACCTATGCTGAAAAATCAAGCCCATATGAGTGCGGATTTGACCCTATGGGCTCCGCCCGACTCCCATTTTCAATAAAATTTTTTCTAGTTGCCATCACTTTCTTATTATTTGACCTAGAAATTGCACTCTTGTTGCCGTTGCCATGAGCCTCTCAAACAAATAAACTAATAGTCATACTACTTATGTCTTTGCTCTTGATCTCACTATTAATAATTAGCCTGGCCTATGAGTGATTGCAAAAGGGATTAGAATGGTCCGAATATGATAATTAGTTTAAGACAAAACAAATGATTTCGACTCATTAGATTGTGACCATATATCATAATTATCAACATGTCCCTAATCTACACGAATATTATTCTATCTTTCGTCATTTCTCTCTTTGGCCTACTTATATACCGATCACACCTAATATCATCACTTTTATGCCTAGAAGGACTAATACTCTCTTTATTTGTACTAATTACTGTAACAATCCTCATCACCCACACAACTCTGGCCAGTATAACGCCCATTGTATTGTTAGTATTCGCGGCCTGTGAAGCAGCACTGGGCCTGTCCCTATTAGTAGCAGTATCCAATACATACGGCACTGACCACGTACAAAATTTAAATTTACTTAAATGCTAAAAATTATTATCCCAACAATTATATTAATCCCGCTCACATGATTATCAAAAAGTAACATAGTATGAATTAACTCCACAGCACACGGCTTAATAATTAGTATCATATGCCTTCCCCTAATAAATCAACCCTGCGATAATAGCCTAAACATGTCTTTAATATTTTTTTCCGATTCTTTATCAACCCCACTATTACTATTGACAACATGACTCCTCCCTCTCATAATTATTGCCAGCCAGTACCACATATCAAAAGAACCTATTACATATAAAAAACTCTATATCACTATAATAATTTCCCTTCAAGTCTTCTTGATCATAACATTCTCCGCCACCGAGCTGATTATATTTTACGTTCTATTTGAAGCCACACTAATCCCTACACTCATCATAATCACCCGATGAGGAAGCCAAGCTGAACGACTAAACGCCGGGATCTATTTCCTTTTCTACACCCTGGCCGGGTCACTGCCCCTATTAATCGCATTGATTTACACTCAAACTACAACTGGTTCATTAAATTTACTATTAATTCAGTATTGAACAGACCACTCATCATGTATCTGGAGTAGTTCTATTCTATGATTAGCCTATATAATAGCATTTATAGTAAAAATACCCCTATATGGTCTACACCTATGACTACCCAAAGCCCATGTTGAAGCCCCAATCGCAGGCTCTATAGTACTAGCGGCTATTCTTCTAAAGCTAGGAGGCTACGGAATACTACGAATTACCCCAATCTTAAGCCCTAACACTGACTTTATAGCATACCCATTCCTAATACTTTCCCTCTGGGGCATGGTTATAACTAGCTCCATTTGCCTACGCCAAACAGACTTAAAATCACTAATCGCTTACTCATCAGTTAGCCATATAGCACTTGTTATCATAGCAATCCTAATTCAAAGTCCCTGGAGCCTAATAGGAGCTACAGCACTAATAATTGCTCATGGACTAACATCATCAATACTATTCTGCCTAGCAAACTCCAATTACGAACGAACCCATAGTCGAACCATAATCCTGGCTCGAGGCCTACAAATAATCCTCCCTCTCATGGCAGCCTGATGACTTATAGCAAGCCTCACTAATCTAGCCCTACCACCATCTATTAATCTAATCGGAGAGCTATTTGTATCTGTCGCCATATTCTCATGGTCTCACCTGACTATCATTCTTCTAGGGATTAATATTACTATTACTGCCCTATACACACTATATATACTAATTACAACCCAACGGGGTAAATCTACATACCACATTCACAGTATAAAACCTTCTTTCACCCGAGAAAACACTCTGATAGCACTTCACCTAACACCCCTGCTATTACTAGTAATCAAACCACAAATTATTCTAGGAAACTTGTACTGTAAATATAGTTTAACAAAAACTTTAGATTGTGAGTCTAAAAATAGAATATGAAATTCTTATTTACCGAAAAAGAATGCAAGAACTGCTAACTCATGCATCCGTGTTTAAAAATACGGCTTTTTCATACTTTTAAAGGATAGAAGTTATCCATTGGCCTTAGGAGCCAAAAAATTGGTGCAACTCCAAATAAAAGTTATAAACTTATTTTCTACTATATTACTTTTATCACTAATTATCCTAGTAATACCTCTCATAAGTACCAATAATAAACCCTTAAAATCCAAATCTTATCCAGAATATGTTAAAATAATAATCTCATATTCTTTCATAGTCAGTCTACCTCCTGCTATCATATTCATCCAATCCGGACAAGAAATGATAATCTCAAACTGACACTGAATAACTATTCAAACCATAAAACTATGCCTCAGCTTCAAGCTAGACTTCTTTTCAATACTATTTGTGCCAATTGCCCTGTTTATTACATGATCTATTATAGAATTTTCAATATGATACATGCACTCCGATCCTAATATCAACCTATTTTTTAAATATTTATTAACATTTTTAATTACAATGCTAATTCTAGTAACTGCCAACAATATTTTTCAACTTTTCGTAGGCTGAGAGGGAGTGGGCATTATATCATTTCTGCTGATCGGCTGATGATACGGGCGAGCAGATGCTAATACAGCCGCACTTCAAGCTGTCTTGTATAATCGCATTGGGGATATTGGCTTTATTCTGTCCATGGCATGATTTGTAGTCAACTCAAACTCATGAGAGATACAACAAATATTCATATTAGATATAGAGCACACAACCCTGCCTCTAATAGGACTGCTGCTAGCCGCCACAGGAAAATCAGCTCAATTCGGCCTACATCCATGACTCCCATCCGCTATAGAAGGCCCCACACCAGTATCAGCCCTACTACATTCAAGCACCATAGTGGTTGCAGGCATTTTCCTTCTTATCCGATTTTATCCTATGATAGAAAACAATAAGACAGCTCAAACACTAGCCCTATGCTTAGGAGCTATTACAACTATCTTTACAGCCATCTGCGCCCTAACTCAAAACGACATTAAAAAGATTGTAGCCTTTTCTACCTCGAGCCAGCTAGGCCTTATAATGGTCACAATCGGCATCAACCAGCCCCACTTGGCATTTCTTCATATCTGCACACATGCATTCTTTAAAGCTATAATATTTCTTTGCTCCGGATCCATTATTCATAGTCTAAATGACGAGCAGGATATTCGAAAAATAGGAGGCCTATTCAAGTCCCTGCCTTTCACAACTACTGCCCTAATTATTGGAAGTCTGGCATTAACCGGAATGCCTTTCCTAACAGGATTCTACTCAAAAGATCTGATTATCGAAGCCGCTAACACGTCTTATACAAACGCCTGAGCCCTATTACTTACCTTAGTCGCCACCTCCCTGACAGCTGTATATAGTACCCGCATTATCTTCTTCGCATTACTTGAAAATCCACGATTCCCCTGTGTAATTCTAATTAATGAAAATAACCCTCTACTAATAAATTCTATCACACGACTGCTGATTGGAAGCATTTTTGCGGGATTTGTTATCTCTCATAATTTAACCCCCTCAACCGTACCCCAAATAACCATACCTCTGCATCTAAAAATTACAGCTCTGCTAGTTACCCTAATAGGATTTATTCTGGCCCTAGAACTCAACAACATAACCCGAAATTTAAAATATAATAAGCCATCGACCACACTCAAATTCTCGACCCTACTAGGATTTTTCCCACTCATCGTACATCGCATAACCCCTATCACAGGGCTATCAATCAGCCAAAAATCAGCTACCATACTCATAGACCTAATCTGGTTAGAAAATTCATTACCCAAACTAACCTCCAAAATTCAACAAGACCTCTCAACCATCACCTCTGCCCAAAAAGGTCTGATTAAATTATATTTTCTCTCATTCCTTATTACTGCCACTATCGCCACTATAGTAGTTGTATTTAATTTCCCCGAGTAATTTCTAAAATAATCACTACTCCAATTAAGAGGGACCAACCAGTAACAAGAACTAGTCAATTACCATAACTATATAATGCAGCAACCCCAACAGTCTCTTGACTAAAAAGATCCAAGTTGCCCGTATCATAGACAGCCCAATCCCCAATCTCGTTGAATTCATAAGCTAACTCTAACTCTTTACCAACCAAGACATACAAAGTTAACACAACTTCCACAGCTAGACCAACAATAAAAGACCCTAGCACAGTCATATTTGACGCCCATGCCTCAGGATATTGTTCTGTAGCCATGGCCGTGGTGTACCCAAAAACCACAAGCATACCCCCCAAATAAATTAAAAACACTATTAACCCTAAAAATGAACCACCAAAATTTACAATAATACCACAACCCACCCCACCACCTACAACCAATCCAACCCCACCATAGATAGGAGATGGCTTAGAGGAAAATCCAACAAAACTAACTACAAAAACAATACTTAAGATAGATACAACATAAACTATCATCATTCCTACATGGATTTATCCACGACTAGTGACACGAAAAATCACCGTTGTACTTCAACTATAAGAACATACAAATGACCAACATTCGAAAATCCCACCCTCTACTAAAAATTGTCAATGACTCATTTATTGATCTACCTACCCCCTCAAGCATCTCTGCATGATGAAACTTTGGGTCCCTCCTAGGAATCTGCTTAGCCCTGCAAATTTTAACGGGGCTCTTTCTAGCCATGCACTACACATCAGATACCGCAACAGCCTTCAGCTCTGTTACTCACATCTGCCGAGACGTAAACTACGGCTGAGTATTGCGCTATCTACATGCCAACGGTGCCTCTATATTCTTTATTTGCCTCTATCTCCATGTAGGTCGAGGCCTTTACTATGGATCTTATCTATATAAAGAAACCTGAAACGTGGGAGTAATCCTATTATTTGCAGTCATAGCAACTGCTTTTATAGGATACGTCCTACCTTGAGGCCAAATATCTTTTTGAGGAGCAACCGTAATTACCAACCTACTATCCGCAATTCCCTATATTGGAACAAGCCTTGTTGAATGAATTTGAGGAGGCTTTTCCGTAGATAAAGCCACCCTAACTCGATTTTTTGCCTTTCACTTCCTACTTCCCTTTATTATTTCAGCCATAGTTATAATTCACCTGTTATTCTTACACGAAACCGGATCTAATAACCCAACAGGCATCCCCTCTAACGCAGACATAATCCCTTTCCACCCCTACTATACAATTAAAGATATTCTGGGACTCTTCATAATAATCACTGCCCTTCTAGCACTAGTCCTATTTGCCCCGGATATATTAGGAGACCCCGACAATTATATACCAGCCAACCCACTTAGTACACCACCCCACATTAAACCAGAGTGATATTTCCTATTTGCATATGCCATTCTTCGATCCATCCCTAACAAACTAGGAGGTGTTCTAGCCCTAGTTGTCTCTATTCTAATCCTGATTATCATTCCCTTACTCCATACTTCCAAGCAACGCAGCATAGCCTTTCGTCCTATCAGCCAATGCCTGTTCTGATTACTAGTAGCTGATCTTTTAACTCTAACATGAATCGGAGGGCAGCCAGTCGAATACCCATATGTAATTATTGGACAGTTAGCATCAGTCCTGTACTTTTCTATTATCATTGTATTTATACCATTAGTTGGCCTCATAGAAAATCACCTACTAAAATGAAGAGTCTGCGTAGTATACTAATTACACTGGTCTTGTAAACCAGAAAAGAGGAAATAAATTCCCCCGGAGACTCAGGAGAAAGGCCCAAGCCCTGCCATCAGCACCCAAAGCTGACATTCTGTATAAACTATCTCCTGAAAAACCTCTCATAAATTTATCTACTAATATCCCCCATAGCATACAACATTGTAACAAACCTTGCGCATGTATAATGTGCATAAAATCATCTACCACATGAATATTAAGCAGGTACATATACATATAACATTACATAATACATCAACATGTATAATCGTACATTAAATCATCTACCACATGAATATTAAGCAGGTACATATACATATAACATTACATAATACATCAACATGTATAATCGTACATTAAATCATCTACCACATGGATATTAAGCAGGTACATATACATATAACATTACATAATACATCAACATGTATAATCGTACATTAAATCATCTACCACATGAATATTAAGCAGGTACATATATATATAACATTACATAATACATTTAGTGTGTAATCGTACATACCCCATATAGTCAGTATAAGTCCTAGTCAATACGACTATCCATATCTACATTGGGTTTAATAATCTACCTACCTCCGTGAAACCAACAACCCGCCCAAAACGTAACACCCTTCTCGCCCCGGGCCCATAACATGTGGGGGTTTCTACAGTGGGTCGTAAACGGCATCTGGTTCTTACTTCAGGCACATACGAATAAGATCGCCCACTCGGTCCTCTTAAATAAGACATCTCGATGGATTCATGACTAATCAGCCCATGCCGCGGCATAACTGTGGTGCCATGCCCTTGGTATTTTTTAATTTTTGGGGATGCCTCGATCCAACATTGGCCGTCAAAGGCCCTGAGCCGGAGCTACAAGTCCAGCTGGACTTCTAATGTACACCCTTCACCCTCATAATGAGGAGCGGGACATTCGATGAATGCTTGTAGGACATAAGTACTAATGATCTAAGGAATGCAGATGTTATAGAGTACATGTAGCATGTTAGATTACATCAAACCTAAACAGGTGTTAGTGTTTTCATGGTCGCAGGACATACGCATACGTGTACGCATACGTGTACGCATACGTGTACGCATACGTGTACGCATACGTGTACGCATACGTGTACGCATACGTGTACGCATACGTGTACGCATACGTGTACGCATACGTGTACGCATACGTGTACGCATACGTGTACGCATACGTGTACGCATACGTGTACGCATACGTGTACGCATACGTGTACGCATACGTGTACGCATACGTGTACGCATACGTGTACGCATACGTGTACGCATACGTGTACGCATACGTGTACGCATACGTGTACGCATACGTGTACGCATACGTGTACGCATACGTGTACGCATACGTGTACGCATACGTGTACGCGAGATGTAACACAACTGGCTTCTATATAACAAACCCCCCTTACCCCCCATTAAGCCCGCATTATAATATCATTAGCATTATCTTGCCAAACCCCAAAAACAAGAATAATAATATTATAAGGCTTATGGACTTAACTCAATTAGAGCCAAATTTTATAATCTCCACCACCCGCAAGGTTACATCCCCTTACTTTAAAGATTCGCGTTCCTTAGACAGACATCTCCTCAGATCTGTAAACGCACCCTCAAGAACAAAACCCTAATTAAAATCTAACGCAAAAG